TGTAAGATCGTCAATTTTATACCAAAGGTGTATTTAGAGTATATCGAATCAGTATAGCTATCCTTCCTCTGGCACAGCAACGCAGTCTCAATTAGTACCGAAATGCTACATTTCCCTTTTTGTTCTTTGGATATGCATAAACTTTATGTTATGGAATAAATTAATACAATATAAAATTCCTCAAATTATTTATAATATTTCAAGATTTCCATTATGGGTTTCGTAATAGATAGAGATAGAAAGTCAAGATCTTGAGAAAGTGTGAATCCATGGGTTTTAACTAATTCATGTAAAGATATTATCATATTTACACAATTCAATTATATGCAAAATTTATAAACCCTTTTTATGGTTAAAGATTTTTTTGTTAGAATACTTTCATTTACTTAGCTTAGTTGGTCATACAATACATAATACAATAAATAATAAATAGATTATTATATGATAGTGTGTTTGATGAAAAAACCGAAAATAGTTAGAACAATCAATTACAGAATATTGGTGATGCAACAACCGTTGTTGCCAAAGCAAGGTTATTTCTTGACTGAACTACAAAGATAGAACTCTATGATATGGAAAGACAGAGTGTAGAAGCTAAAAAGATACTGGAAGTTGCTCATCTTCAAATCGAGTTGGACCCGAAATGAAATAAATAAAAAGGGGGTATCGGGCCTGGGCCGTCCGATCGAAAAGAAAGTGGATTAACTCCTATTGAAAATAAATGATTCAAATTGAAATTATTTGAAAATCAAATTATTCTTTTTAGACTGAATTTTTTTTTTTTTTTTAGTTATATGATAGAGTTTTTATTACTTTCACTCAACTCACGAATTGCACAATGAATCTGTTGATTTGGAATCACATGACCGGTTGATGTCACATCAGAGCAATCGATTTTTTCTACTATGTAATTCTATCTTTTTTAGTGCTATCTATAATGACTGATCAATTAAGATGGAACTAAGTTAATATTGTCTACTGTCAATAGTTTTTCTTACTGTCGTATCTGGGAAAATTGAAACTTAGGTAAGTGTTTTATCAACATATGTAGTAAAAGAACATATCTAATTTAGCCCTTTCATGTCTACTATAACTAGTTATTTCGGTTTTCTATTAGCTGCTTCAACTATAACCCCAGCTCTATTGATTGGTTTGAACAAGATACGACTTATTTGAAATAAATTGAATGAACAATTTATAAAAATAAGTATTTCTCTTAAATGCCAGGTCTTCCATAGTCCCGCGGGCGCGGGAATTGCCAATTCTCGGTTATTGAGATTCGCGAACAATTCAGATTAATATTTAGGGATAGATCTTACCTCTCTTTTTATTCTCTCAAACAAAAATAGAAATGATTGAAGTTTTTTTATTTGGAATCGTTTTAGGTCTAATTCCTATTACTTTGGCAGGATTATTCGTAACTGCATATTTACAATACAGACGTGGTGATCAATTAGACCTTTGATTGAATAATAGATTTTTTGATTGACCTCCTACTCCTTGAAAGGAGGTCAAATTAAAGTTTATTACAATATTTTATTGTATGTGATTCGACATAACATCACGCTCTATAGGATTTGAACCTACGACATCGGGTTTTGGAGACCCGCGTTCTACCGAACTGAACTAAGAGCGCTTTCTTATGACAGGGGGTACGACTGTAAAAAAAAGAATTTCTATGTACCCAAAAATATCTTGCAAACACCTAGTATAGTATGCAAAAATTAAAGATTATATAGCCAATTTTAAAATTTAATCAATCTCGAGTAATCTCCCGTTACTGCCCATTAGTAGAAGTAATAGGTAGGGATGACAGGATTTGAACCCGTGACATTTTGTACCCAAAACAAACGCGCTACCAAGCTGCGCTACATCCCTTTTAAAAATTGTTTTACAATGTCATTGTACAAAATCCTTGTCTTGTTTTCCACATTTTTATTTTCTTCTTGATTTTATACTTTATTTTTTATATTAAAATATTGTATTTATATTATATACATCTGAAACCTAACGCATAAAAAAATTAATATTTATCGATAACACTAACACTCAGGCTTTTTTTTTTAGGACAAGAACATTGACTCGTTCATTGTACATATCCATTTTAGTTAAGAATTCTGCATAAAAATAAATACAAATGATCTTGAACTACGACATCTGCTCATATATATAATATATGTCTATGTTTTACAATAAACAATAAAAAGGAGGATTTTCAATGCGAGATATAAAAACATATCTCTCCACGGCACCTGTGCTAAGTACTCTATGGTTTGGGTCTTTAGCGGGTCTATTGATAGAGATTAATCGTTTATTCCCAGACGCCTTGTCATTTCCTTTTTTTTTATTCTAGTTATTGATATGCAAAAAAATAAAAAAATTAGGGATTTAATTCTATGTGACGTGATAAAAAAAAAAAAAAAATGTATTAAACCCAAACAAAAAGTTGATCTAATAAAATTATATTTGGAAAAACATAAATAGAAATGCGGGTCCAGTCTAGGAGAGGCTCCACGAAATCATAACACAGTAAAGAAGATACATAAATGAAATATTGGTATTAGTATAGGAATAATTGATAGTTAGAAAAAAATTGTATTACTTAAAATTATATATAATATTATAATATATAATTGATATTTAAATAAAATTAAAAAATATATATCTTCAATCTATTTAATTTTAATTATTACTCTTAATTAATTCAATTAATTAATATTAATTACAATGAAATCTTTAGAAAATTAATTTCAAATTAGTAACTTCTATTAATTTTTTGTTCTTTTTATTTTCAGATCGAAAAAAGAAAAGTTAAGTCAATCCAAAGGGGGTTCATGGCCAAGGGTAAAGATGTAAGGGTCATAGTTATTTTGGAATGTACTTGTTGTTGTGCCCGAAATGGTGTCAATAAAGAATCGCCGGGTATTTCTAGATATATTACTCAAAAGAATCGACACAATACACCCAGTCGATTAGAATTGAGAAAATTTTGTCGTTATTGTCACAGGCATACGATTCATGGGGAAATAAAGAAATAGATCGAACGGAACATATGTGCAATCTTTCCATTCCAACTCAAAGAGCAGAAAGAGGAAGAACATATAACATAATCATAATATAATACAAATTATATTTAAATTAAAAATTATACAAATAAAACCCTACTTCGGCCGGATCTGAAATTAATAAAGAAATAGAATTTTAGAAATAAGGAATAAACCATGGATAAATCTAAGCAACCTTTTCGTAAATCCAAGCTCTCTTTTCGTCGGCGTTTGCCCCCAATTGTCTCGGGGGATCGAATTGATTATAGAAACATGAGTTTAATTAGTCGATTTATTAGTGAACAAGGAAAAATATTATCTAGACGGGTAAATAAATTGACCTTGAAACAACAACGATTAATTACTATTGCTATAAAACAAGCTCGTATTTTATCTTCGTTACCTTTTCTTAATAATGAGAAACAATTTGAGAGAACCGAGTCGATCCCTAGAACTGCGGGTCCTAGAGCCAGAAATAAATAGGCATATTCCTCAATTGACTCAAAACTCCACAAGCTCAAATGGATTGGATGTTTTGCTCGAAAAGGCCCAGAATCCAGGTTTAATTCTTGTCTTATAAGAAAAAGAAACAAAAAAAAAAAGGGGGGATAAGCAATTTTTTTATTGAAGCATGTTCGTTCATTCCTACTACTTTTCTTATCTTAATTTTATCTCAATTTAGTTTATTCTATCTTCCCGGAGTTCATTCTCCGGGGAATTCTTGTTCAATCATTCTTGTATATTACTTTAGAATTTCCTTTATTTTATGATTTTATTGGAAATCATGTAAAGACAATTCTTATTTGATATAGCTATTTGCGCAAGTATTTTACGATTAAGAAGCAATTGCCCCTTGTACAGATTGTGTATTAATCGACTATAACTATGGAATACTTTATTCTCGCGAGTTACTGCATTTATCCGAGTGATCCACAAACGACGAAAATTTCTCTTTTGCCTGCCCCTATCTCGCTGAGAGGAAACCAAAGCTCTCATTTTATGTTGAGTAATTGTTCGCGTAAGTCTTGAATGAGCCCCTCTAAAGGTTGACGCAAATACACGAATTTTTGTTCGACGTCTCCGAGCTGTATACCCTCGTTTAACTCTGGTCATTGAATCAAATTAAACTTTAATGAATAACTAATTGAATTCTCTTCTTTCAGTCATTATTTGTCCCCCCGGTCGGTTAATAACAAAACGGATTATTCCGATATATAAAATATAAATTCCAATGGCTTTTGCTACTATGACCTTCCCAACCACTATTTTTTATTTTTATTCTTTCCAGGCCAGACATTTGGTTCACCTGGAACTAAGAAATTCTACCAAATACTATACAAAAAAATAGTGGGTTCCTTCGTTTCTATGGTTACTTCTTAAACGGTGAGGCCCTCTCTATGCGCCGGAGCCTCATCTCTCATTTAATCAAATGGTATTGTTAACTTGTATAGTTAACATTCTTTGGCTCTACCCATTAATTATACAGTAATAGGCCTTTTCACAATAAGAGCTATCCATACAGTGACGGCATTTCATTATGAAAGTTGGCTAGGTAGCTGACCCTGTTAGTCCGTTCTTTCAAGAATATGGGCATAACCTTTTTGTTTTGCTTCTTATCCTTATAATACCATTTCCTCCGCTTAATGGATAACCCTTTGCTACCAATGGAGAATTGCTTCTCATCTCAAATTGAGGTGGTTGGATTTGCACCAATGAAAACCATAAATTCCATACACAATATACAAGAAACAATAAGGGTATATAATATATCCCCATTTTAGATAGTAAATGGCGTTCTTTTACTCTATCTATTCATTGGTATTAATCATTGATACTGGAAAAATTGTCTCATTTGCTCGAGCTCATGATCTGAACGAGTCGCACATACACCCTAGTACATGTTCCTCGACGCTGAGGACATCCTCGAAGAGCGGGGGATTTCGTGACATTTTTTATTGGCTGTCTTGTGTTTCTAATAAGTTGTTTAATAGTTGGCATGTCGGATATATAAAATTATATTATAGAATGGGTTGGTTTAGATCGATCTTAACCTGATTTATGATTGATGATTATTAATTATTTCGATTCAATATAAGATATCAAATCGTGTAAAATTCGAATTATGGTTGAAAATAAAACGGAATCATGGATTTATACGAAATCCGAAGTATTTTCATTTTCAACCGCTACAAGATCAACAATGCCATGGGCTTGGGCTTCTGTTGCCGACATAAAAACATCTCTTTCCATGTCTTCGGATATAACCCATAAAGGGTTGCCTGTTCTTTGTACATAAACTTTTGTGAGGTTTTCGCGAAGTTTCAGCAGTTCTTCCGCTTCCAGGATAAATTCTCCTGCCTGTGCCTCATAAAAAGAACTAGCAGGTTGGTGAATCATAACCCTGATGATATTGAGATAACATCATGAATGGTTCTTCTATCTCGCATGATGGGATTTAAATTAAAGGGATAAAAAAAGAAGAAAAAATATAGAATTGAACAACCGTACAGGCACCTTTTGTGCATTGCATACGGCTCTGCAATGGAATTTACTAACCCCCCTCCTCCAGAGAAGAGGGGAAGAAATAGAATCTATCCGATCCAGCCAGATCGTTGAATAATCCATTTGCCATCCTTCTTTTCATAAGAGTAAAAAAATACTACGATGGTTCTGTTGCTTTATATTAGATATTTATATATTTATCTAGTTTGTGATTTGGCAATCCCAAAGTGTCTTTCTGATATGATCAAATAAGGAAAAAATGATTTGTGACGCTAAAATGTCCTCCCGACACATAAGATAAAATCGCAAATAAAGGTTATTTCATACTACTATCTCGATACAAAATCTCATGTTATAAAAAACAATAATGGTTTGTTCATATCGAACTCAAAGTGCCATGCTATTATTACTTAATTTTTCCTAATTCAATTATTTATATTCGATATGGCGAAGGCATAGTCTTTTTTTTTTTTTTTTTAACTCATTGGCGCCAAGCGTGAGGGAATGCTAGACGTTTGGTAATTTCTCCTCCAACCAGAATGAAAGATCCCATTGAAGCAGCTAATCCCATGCATATTGTATGTACATCGGGTGGCACAAATTGCATAGTATCATAAATGGCTATTCCTGGTATTACCCATCCGCCGGGAGAGTTTATAAACAAATAAAAATCCCTAGTATTATCTTCTATACTGAGATATACCATGAGACCCACAAGTTGATTGGAGATCTCGCTATCAACTTCTTGGCCTAAAAAAAGTAATCTTTCTCGATGAAGTCGGTTGATTAGGACAAAATTGTATCCCTTAGGAACCGTACGTGCACCTTTGGATGCATACGGTTCAAAAAATTGCGAAAAAAAAATCAATCAATGTATCAATTCTAGTCTTTAATTTATTTTTTGTAACAGGTTTTTCTTTTTTTAAAGAAGGGCTTTTCTTCGATTTTTCAAAAACATGAGTTTTGGTTCCCTTTCTCTTCCTTATCAAAAAAAATTATTGAACTTATTAAACTAACCTCTCATTGATGTATTATTTCATCGAAATTCAAATCACGATGTCATTTTCTTGTTCTTGAATGGGCCCTTTCAATTCTTTTAGGTTCGTGTTCTACTCCGGGTAAAGATTTGTCCAAATTCTATTTGCACATATAGGGCAAATTATCTCAGTACCGCTTCTTTTTTTTTTTTTTTTATGTTTCATTTCATGCTTTCTCTCAAATTATTCCATGTATTCATCTTATTATTCCATGCCATTGAATGGCAATTTGAGATCACTCCTAATAATATATAGAAAGCATAAATTAAATATAAATAAAGAATGTTTATGATACAAATAGTAATCATATAGATTACCAATTTGATATTTTCTGAACGGAGCCTGGATACTTTATTTTATTGTTACAAGTTAACCATAAATTCTTAATAATATTGATCCCCAATATAAATTGATCTAATTGCACTTCACGCTCCGAATAATTGATGGTTCAATCAATATTTCTTGGGCGAAACGGAGGATATCCCGATCGGTGGAGACAACGGGTAAACCCCATATGACCTAATATATCTGACAAGCCGCACTATACGTCAACCCAAACTGCGTCTTCCTCTCCAGGATTCCGAAAAGGTACTTTTGGAACACCAACGGGCATTAAATTAAAGAAAAAAGTTAAGTACTATACTTCACTTTAATATGGAAACGTACCAATGAATTTATTGTCTTCATTTTTTTTCTGTTTATTCTATTTTAAACATAAATTTGGATACATGGATTGGGTGAAGATTTTCGGAAGAAGACAGAATGAATAAAGAATTTTCACGAGCGGGTCGATCATTTGAATGATAAACAAGTATCTACGCATTCATTCTACAAAAAAAGAGGGCCCAACCCCCATTGCGTATTGGTACTTATCGAGTATAGAATAGATCTGCTTCTCTTTGTTCTTACGAACAAAATTGTTCCGTTATTTTCAATGGAACGAAATAAATCTTAACCCTTTCTTATACAAAATCTACTGAAAAGGTTAGGTACATAACATAGTATAGTCTTTTCCAATGCGATAAAGTTACAGAGTGTCCATTTTTCTTTGATATTTGATAAAAAAGGGGTATTTCCATGGGTTTACCTTGGTATCGTGTTCATACTGTCGTATTGAATGATCCCGGTCGGTTGCTTTCTGTCCATATAATGCATACAGCTCTAGTTTCTGGTTGGGCCGGCTCGATGGCTCTATACGAATTAGCAGTTTTTGATCCTTCTGACCCGGTTCTTGATCCAATGTGGAGACAGGGTATGTTCGTTATACCCTTTATGACTCGTTTAGGAATAACCAATTCATGGGGTGGGTGGAGTATTTCAGGAGGAACCATACCGAATCCGGGTATTTGGAGTTACGAAGGTGTGGCAGGGGCACATATTGTGTTTTCTGGTTTGTGCTTCTTGGCAGCTATCTGGCATTGGGTGTATTGGGATCTAGAAATATTCTCTGATGAACGTACCGGAAAACCTTCTTTGGATTTGCCCAAGATCTTTGGAATTCATTTATTTCTCTCAGGGTTGGCTTGCTTTGGCTTTGGCGCATTTCATGTAACAGGCTTGTATGGTCCTGGAATATGGGTGTCCGATCCTTATGGGCTAACTGGAAAAGTACAATCTGTAAATCCAGCATGGGGCGCAGAAGGTTTTGATCCTTTTGTTTCGGGAGGAATAGCCTCTCATCATATTGCAGCGGGTACATTGGGCATATTAGCGGGTTTATTTCATCTTAGTGTCCGTCCGCCTCAACGTCTATACAAAGGATTACGTATGGGCAATATTGAAACTGTACTTTCCAGCAGTATCGCTGCTGTTTTTTTCGCAGCTTTCGTAGTTGCTGGAACTATGTGGTATGGTTCAGCAACTACCCCAATCGAATTATTTGGCCCCACTCGTTATCAGTGGGATCAGGGATACTTCCAGCAAGAAATATATCGAAGAGTTGGCACAGGACTAGCTGAAAATCTGAGTTTTTCGGAAGCTTGGTCTAAAATCCCCGAAAAATTAGCTTTTTATGATTACATTGGTAATAATCCGGCAAAAGGGGGATTATTCAGAGCCGGCTCAATGGACAGCGGGGATGGAATAGCTGTTGGATGGTTAGGACACCCCATCTTTAGAGATAAAGAAGGCCGCGAGCTTTTTGTACGTCGTATGCCCACTTTTTTTGAAACATTCCCCGTAGTTTTGGTAGACGGAGACGGAATTGTGAGAGCCGATGTTCCTTTTAGAAGGGCAGAATCCAAGTATAGTGTCGAACAAGTAGGTGTAACTGTCGAGTTCTATGGTGGCGAACTCAATGGAGTCAGTTATAGTGATCCTGCTACTGTGAAAAAATATGCTAGACGCGCCCAATTGGGTGAAATTTTTGAATTAGACCGAGCTACTTTGAAATCCGATGGTGTTTTTCGGAGCAGTCCAAGGGGTTGGTTCACTTTTGGGCATGCTACATTTGCTTTGCTCTTCTTTTTCGGACACATTTGGCATGGCGCTAGAACCTTGTTCAGAGATGTTTTTGCTGGTATTGATCCAGATTTGGATTCTCAAGTAGAATTTGGAGCATTCCAAAAGCTTGGAGATCCAACTACAAGAAGACAAGTAGTCTGATAGAATATTACTCTGGTATCTTTCGTCTCCACTTTTTTTATTTGATGACATTTTGATGACATAAGGTACCAGAAAAATCGTGACTTGATTGAATCGCCATCTTTAATTCTTTCCCTTTCTTTACTATAGTAAATGATCCAAAATGAATAGGTGTGGAAGCTATAATTGTAAACCACGATCAAATCTATGGAAGCATTGGTTTATACATTTCTCTTAGTCTCGACTTTAGGGATAATTTTTTTCGCTATCTTTTTTCGAGAACCACCTAAGGTTCCGACTAAAAAATGATTTTTGATCATCTTAATTTGAAGTAACGAGCCTACCATTGGTAGGCTCATTACTTCAATTAGTCCCCGTGTTCTTCGAATGGATCTCTTAATTGTTGAGAGGGTTGCCCAAAAGCGGTATATAAGGCGTACCCAGTAAAGCTTACAAGTAAACCAGATATGAAGATGGCGACTAGGGTTGCTGTTTCCATTTCTAGATAATTTAAGGATCACAAATGGATCTACGATAAGATCGTTTATTTACAACTACAACCAAATGGTATACAAAGTCAACAGATCTTAACCAATCATTAAATAAGATTTATGGCTACACAAACCGTTGAGGATAGTTCTAAATCTAGGCCAAGACAAACTAATATAGGAAGTTTATTGAAACCATTGAATTCGGAATATGGTAAAGTAGCTCCGGGCTGGGGGACTACACCACTTATGGGGGTCGCAATGGCTCTGTTTGCAATATTTCTATCTATCATTTTGGAAATTTATAATTCATCCGTTTTATTGGATGGAATTTCAATGAATTAGGTTCCTAAGGACTATAAAGTCCTAGTTCTAGTTTTTTAATAAAAAAATAAAAACGCACTTAAGACTCAGATTTCTCATTCTGGTAGTTCGACCGTGGAATTTTTTTGTTTCGGTATTTCCGGAATATGAGTGTGTGACTTGTTATAATTGATCCTATTGATAATACAGAGAATAGTCTGTCATCTCTATCAAGATGATTCTACCTCGTCGGATATTTATTCTAGTATCTGGAGCACGGAATATGAATATTGTAGAATAGATCAAGAAAAGAAATATTTGAACTATGATTCATACTTACTATTCAGTCAGACCTCGCGACCGGACTCAAAAAAAAAAAAAAATGCAAATAGGTATTTTATAAATTAAACGCTTTTTCTTCCTTCAGACTAAATTTGGTCAACGGACACCCATTTCTTTATATTTTTTGAATTATTAATAACATCCATTCATTGAAATTGGATAAGTGATGATCAAATGGTTCTTAACTCACAGAACCTTTGCGTTTAGCGTGGGCTTTATTAAATCATCGTGGTTCTAGTATGAATCTGAGGTGTCAATTGATTGACAGGGTCTCAACAAGGGAATTCCTATCAATAACTAGTAAAACAAGAGTCAATCTGTATTATTACACAAAAAAGAACAAATAAAAAATAATAGGAAAGAGAAGATTCAAGAGGCCTTTATTTTAACAATTAACATAAAGAAAAAGACGAACGAGGGAGCCAACTTGATATTTTTGGCATTATCATCACAAAGAAGAGATTCCGGATTTTTGTTATTTGGTATTTTTGGGGCAAATTGAATCAAGTGGCTAATTTGAATTTGAACTTTCTATTACATATCCGTTAAAATCCGTATTTGATTTGTGTTGTTTCTGCTTGAGCCGTACGAGGTTAAATTCTCATATACGGTTCTCAAGGGGGGTCTATTTTTTGGTTACCTATCCTAATAAAGTATATGATTGGTTCGAAGAACGTCTCGAGATTCAGGCGATTGCAGATGATATAACTAGTAAATATGTTCCTCCTCATGTCAACATATTTTATTGTCTAGGGGGGATCACACTTACTTGTTTTTTAGTACAAGTAGCCACAGGTTTTGCTATGACTTTTTACTATCGTCCAACCGTTACAGAGGCTTTTTCCTCTGTTCAATACATAATGACTGAGGCTAACTTTGGTTGGTTAATCCGATCAGTTCATCGATGGTCAGCAAGTATGATGGTTCTAATGATGATCTTGCACGTATTTCGTGTGTATCTCACAGGGGGATTTAAAAAACCTCGCGAATTAACTTGGGTTACAGGTGTGATTCTGGCCGTATTGACTGCGTCTTTTGGTGTAACTGGTTATTCTTTACCTCGGGACCAAATTGGTTATTGGGCAGTAAAAATTGTGACAGGCGTACCTGAAGCGATTCCCGTAATAGGATTACCTTTGGTAGAGCTATTACGCGGAAGTGCTAGTGTGGGCCAATCCACTTTGACCCGTTTTTATAGTTTACACACTTTTGTATTGCCTCTTCTTACTGCCGTATTTATGTTAATGCACTTCCCAATGATACGTAAGCAAGGTATTTCAGGTCCTTTATAGAGAAAATATATCATATATATATTTGTAATTGATTATATATCATTTCGGGGAGGAAGAAAAAATAGTCTTGTATTTCATTGCTACAAATATGGATTATTGAAAAATAAGACATGTTATTTGGTTGGATACCTCTCTTCAACTCTGAAGTATTGTATTTCTTATTTGATACCAATAGTTGAAGTGGATTCTCTGAAGAGAAGATGGATTATGGGAGTGTGTGACTTGAACTATTGATTGGGCCATGCAGATATATGATTTGATCTGCCACGTTGGAATTTACAACCAAATAAAATGTGTCTCCGCATCCAACCACCACGTAAGTCCCCCTACATAGTAGGGATATGCCGGTTCACTTGAGGAGAATTTTTTCTATGATCATACCCGATCATGTATGAGTAGGCTCCGCAAGATCCCATAGAATAAACAATGTGGCACGACCTAATGTTGTATCTATTCCACTTACTTATTTTAATTTTATTTATAGTATAGAAATGCATTCATTTCCTATGCATTGATCCAGATCTATGATACTATCGGAGTGAAATAAGGGATCTAAGGAAGAACAGAGGCTAGACTTTATTAGTAACAAGTAAATACTTTGTTTGTATGTAATAAAATCAAAATGTTGCGGGGATAAATAACAATCAAAAGACATGAGACAATCCAAAAAGCACTTGATCATGATCAAATTTGTAAGCCTACTTGGATATTGAGCATTTATCTGTAAGAACTTAATTCTTTTCAATGAATAATTGCAACTTCGGAAAATTGAATCGGGCATTTCTTATCTTACATCGAGTTATTATATATTAATATATAGCACGGATATGTATGAAATATAGATTTGATACGGATCTATTTCTATTATTCCTTTGATTCTTGCTCGAGCCGGATGATTAAAAATTATCATGTCCGGTTCCTTCGGGGGATGGATCCATAAGAATTAAGAATTCACCTATCCCAATAACAAAAAAACCTGATTTGAATGATCCTGTATTAAGAGCTAAATTGGCTAAAGGGATGGGGCATAATTATTATGGAGAACCCGCATGGCCCAATGATCTTTTATATATTTTTCCGGTAGTAATTCTAGGTACTATTGCGTGTAACGTGGGCTTAGCGGTTCTAGAACCGTCAATGATTGGTGAACCGGCGGATCCATTTGCGACTCCTTTGGAAATATTACCTGAATGGTACTTCTTTCCCGTATTTCAAATACTCCGTACAGTACCCAATAAGTTATTGGGTGTTCTTTTAATGGTTTCAGTACCAACAGGATTATTGACAGTACCCTTTTTGGAGAATGTTAATAAATTCCAAAATCCATTTCGTCGTCCAGTAGCTACAACAGTCTTTTTTATCGGTACCGTAGTAGCTCTTTGGTTAGGTATTGGAGCAACATTACCTATTGATAAATCCCTCACTTTAGGTCTTTTTCAAATTCAAATCAATTAAACTTTGAAATACCGTACATAAGTATTAAGTATCTAAGGAAGATTTACTTTGAAGCAAGACTTTAGATACATTAATTTGATTATATTCCATTTTGAGCTGAGTACGGATCGTGCTGAAGATTAAAAACTAAATTCATTCTATAATAATAATATATCATTTATATATATATTATTATAGAATGGATTTAAAATGAAAATTTTTTATTAGGTAAATCGATTATGAAATGCTTCTGGTAGGGTGTCCAATATCTGTTTTACATCTTCTATGCGAAAATATTCAATTCTCATAAGGTCTTCTTTACTATTACTATTACTCAAAAGGTCCAATAATGTATGTATATTGGATCTTTTGAGACAATTGTAGGTCCTGGAAGGCAATTCTAACTGGTCAATAAAAATAAATTTCAATGGAATTATTTTTTTGTTTTTCTTTAAATTAGTTAATCTATCTTGAAAGGTAAAAGGGGATAGAGTAAACCTGTTTTTATTTTCCGTGAAATTAATGCCCTCTTCCTCCGCATGTAGAAAAGGAATAAATAAATCAATCAAATTACGAGAAGCTTCATAAAGTGCTTCCTTAGGAGTTATACTCCCGTTTGTCCATATTTCTAGAAAAAGTATCTCTTGTTTTTCATTTCCATCCCCATAAGAATGAATACTATGATTTGCATTTCGAATAGGCATGAATATGGCATCTATAGGGTAACTTCCATCTTGAGAGTTATTTGTGGGTTTCATACGATATCCGCGATCCCTATTGATTTGTAATTCAATACACAAATCAATTGGTTCCGTCAGGTTAGCTATATGCTGTGTCGTGTCCACTATTTCCACAGAAGGTGGTGAGATGATATCTTGAGCGGTTACGTGTCTAGGACCTCTGACGCAAATAGATGCGTCTCTAACTCCATATAGAGTACTTCTCAATACAATTTCTTTCAAATTTATTAATATTTCGTGGACTGATTCTTTAATACCTACTATTGTAGAATATTCATGTGGTACCTTCTCAGATTTTGCGCGTGTGATACATGTTCCTTCTATTTCTCCGAGTAAAGCCCTTCGCATGGCAATACCTATGGTATCGGCTTGACCTTTCATAAGTGGGGACAGAATGAAACGACCATAATAAAGACGCTTACTATCTATTTTTGATTCAACACACTTCCACTGTAATGTTCGAGTGGACCCTCCTACTCCCTCTCGAACCATACTAAATATTGTTATTTAATCAGATCATTGAATCATTTATTTCTCTTGAAATCCATTTAATTCTTATTTCTACACACGTCTTTTTTTAGGGGGTCGACATCCATTATGTGGCATAGGTGTTACATCGCGCACGAAACTTAATAGTAGACCACTTCTACGGATGGCTCGTAATGCTGCATCTCTTCCGAGACCGGGGCCTTTTATCATAACTTCTGCTCGTTGCATGCCCTGATCAACCACCGTACGAATAGCATTTATGGCTGCCGCTTGAGCAGCATAGGGTGTCCCTCGTTTTGTGCCTTTGAATCCAGAAGTACCCGCGGAGGCCCAAGAAACTACTCGTCCTCGTACATCTGTAACAGTTACAATGGTATTGTTGAAACTTGCTTGAACATGAATAACACCTTTTGGTATTCTACGTCCATTCTTGCGTGAACTAATACGCCCATTCTTACGCGAACCAATTCTTGGTATAGGTTTTGTCATATTTTATCATCTCATAAATATGAGTCAGAAATATACGGAAAGATACGGAGATATCCATTTCATGTTAAAACAGATTCTTTTACACGGGTCCTTCTTTTTCTTTTAGAAAATTCTTTATTTAGTTTAGAAAGATTACCCTTGTCTCTGTTTATGTCTCGGATTGGAACAAATCACTATAATCCGTCCACGCCTACGGATAAGTCGACATTTTTCACAAATTTTACGAACGGAAGCCCTTATTTTCATATTTCTCATTCCTTACCTTAATTCTGAATCTACATCCTTGAAAAAAAATAAGTTTCTTGATTTTTTTAACTTCAAATTGTATCCCTATGAAAGGAATGTTTAAAAAATCACCTAATAGTTCGAATTTGTGAATTCTATAAAATTCTACGTCCCTTGGTTGAATCATAACCACTTATTTCAATTTTGACTCTATCTCATGGTAGTATCTATATAAAACTGTGCCGTATCCTCCCTGAAACATAACCTAGAATTAGATCTTCATTATCTAAAAGGATCCGGAACATACCGTTGGGAAGCGATTCAATAATTAAACCTTCATGAATTAATTTTAGTCTTTTATTCGAGGTAAGCCTCTTGAAGTATCAACTAATGGAGAAAGGATTATATAATTTATTTTTACTCTTTTTTTCCAACAAGGGAAGTTAGAGATAAAATTAAGATAACAGGAGGAAGGGGTGTAAGATCACCATATATAACACAAAATTTCTCCCCCGATTTTTTCTAGTCGAGCTTCTCGATCTGTCATTATACCTCGAGAAGTCGAAAGAATTACAATTCCCATTCCACCTAAAATCTTAGGAATTTGTTGATAGTTGGAATAGATTCGTAGACCGGGTCGGCTGATACGTTTTAAAATAGTTCTATATATTCCCTTTCGATTCCGTCTATGTCGTAGGGTTAAAACCAAGAAACATTTGTTACTTTCCTGATGTTTACGAACGTTTTCGATAAAACCCTCTCGTAGAAGTATTTTTACAATGTTTTCGGTAATATTAGTAGATGCTATTCGAACCGTTCTTTTTTTATCCATGTCAGCATTTCTTATAGAAGTTATTATATCGGCAATAGTATCCTTACCCATGGCGAACTATAATTATTGGTACCCCCTAATTTTTATATAATAAACATGTTTATTTATTATTTTAATAAAAAATAATTAAATTTATTTATATTAATTAAATTAATTTATTTATATTAATTAAATTAATTAAAAGTATATGCGTGATACACAATCTACTAATTGACTTGACCCATTCCAGATACCCCGCTATATCATAGTATATTTAATATACTACTAGTATTTATAATACCTCGGGAGCTAATGAAACTATTTTAGTAAAATTCAACTGTCTCAATTCCCGAGCGATCGCACCAAAAACTCGAGTTCCTTTTGGATTTCCTTCTTGATCAATAACAACTGCGGCATTGTCATCATATCGTATTATCATGCCGTTGTCACGTTTGAGTTCTTTACATGTACGCACAATTACAGCCCTAATAACTTCTGATCTTTCTAGAGGCATATTTGGTACTGCTTCTTTGATTACGGCAACAACAACGTCACCAATATGAGCATATCGTTGGTTACCAGCTCCTAGGACTCGAATACACATCAATTTTCGAGCTCCACTATTATCCGCTACATTCAAAAGGGTCTGAGGTTGAATCATATCATTTTTATTTTAATCTGTTATTTTGCTGCAAAGGATAAAAAAGAAATAAAAAGAAATATTGTCTGTCTATAAAAAAATAAACTTCTATTTTTCATCATCACCTTATCTTTTAATTTCTGCATCCCTATCCCTCAATAACGAATTGAGTTCGTATAGGCATCTTGCGCGCAGCTATTTTAATAGCTGCTCTGGCTACAGTTTCTGATACTCCGCCCATTTCATAAAGTATTCGACCCGGTTTAACAACGGATACCCAATATTCGGGGGCCCCCTTCCCCGAACCCATACGTGTTTCTGCGGGTCTTACTGTAACAGGTTTGTCGGGAAATATACGTACCCATATTTTTCCGCCACGACGTGCATATCGTGTCATTGCTCTTCGTCCTGCTTCCATCTGTCTAGCCGTGATCCAAGCGGGTTCAAGTGCTTGAAGAGCGTATCCGCCGAAACAAATACGATTGCCTCGACAAGATATTCCTTTCATTCTTCCTCTATGTTGTTTACGAAATTTTGTTCTTTTGGGGTTATAGTTGATGGTTCTTTCTTAATTAAATTCCATCTCTACTGCAGAACCGGACATGAGAGTTTCTTTTCATCCGGCTCCTCGCGAATGAAATGATTCATTAATATTACTACGGATACACATATATTTAAATTCATTAATATTACTACGGATACACATATATTTAATATTAATAAATGATACACAATACACTTAGTAATGTAATGGAATTTATTATGTTATTTTGTTTTGTTTTGTTATATTATTTGATTTTGTTATTCTAGGATAGTTTAGTATTGTTATGTTATATAGTTAAGAGTAAGCTTTATATACCAGATCAACATTATTTATTTTGTATCGAATCGCGCTAAAACAAAATGTAGATTGTATGTAATTCAATAACTAAAAACTAAGGGTTTCGCGGGCGAATATTGACTCTTTCGTGCTACATTCGTAGGGTCAAGACCTTGTTACTTTTAGAATAAATCAATTTGTTCTTGGTTCGTTCCGCCATCCCACCCAATGAATCATTAGGATTCGTTTGTTTTCATGAAA